AAGTCATAAAGTCAAATAAAATAGTTTTCTTCAAACAAAAATATACCTATTATGACTAGGAATGCGGTACAAGGGATTCGATTCCCCGAAGCTCATAGCAAAAGAGCAGGTAAATAAAAGGTTTTTTAGAATTGATTTTTTTTGATCATACATAATTGAAAACAACAATTTTGTTCTTTTTACGAACCTGATGTCGATAAATACGCGAGCCTAGAAATTCATTTCGGCCAATTGAACCTTCTCGAACTGTTTCTTTTTAAGAACCAAAAAGATTTGGGCCAAAATAACAGATGCCAAGAAGACCAAAAGACCTTGGACACGTAATGGATCTTGAAGTACTATTTCTGCATCTCCCTGACCAAATCCACCCACATTAGGATTACTCGTTAATGGTTGATCAAATTTGATGGATTCACCCTCTGAAACAAGAACTTCTGGTCCCGGAGGGATAATATCAACCACTTCACGTCCATCCGATGGATCTGTTATGGTTATTTCATATCCCCCTTTTTCTTTTCGTATGATTTTACTTACTATGCCCGCCCCTGTAGCATTATAAACTGTATTGTTACTCTTGCTTCCGTCGGGATAAATCTGTCCCCTTCCCCTATTCGCCCCTACGTATATAGGATATTTTAAGAAGTGAACATCTTTCTTAGTCGCGGGGTCGGGGGAAAGAATAGGAAAGGTGATTTCACTATATTTCTGACCGGGGACAGGCCCTATCACAAGAATATTTTGTTTAGTAGGGCGATAGCTCTGAAAAGATAAATTGCCTATCTTTTCTTTCATCTCGGGAGAAATACGATCGGGAGGAGCTAACTCAAACCCCTCTGGTAAAATAAGAACAGCCCCCACATTCAAACCCCCTTTCTTACCATTAGCAAGAACTTGTTTCACTTGCTTATCATAAGGAATTCGAACAACTGCTTCAAATACAGTATCAGGGAGTACCGCCTGTGGAACCTCAATATCCACGGGCTTATTAGCTAAATGGCAGTTGGCACATACAATACGCCCAGTCGCTTCTCGTGGATTTTCATAACCCTGCTGCGCAAAAATGGGATATGCACTTGAAATGGATGTCCGAGTTATGATATATATCATGAGCGATACGGAAATAGATCGAGTAATATGTTCCTTTATCCAAGAAAAAGTCTTTCTAGTTTGCATGGTCTAATCATTGATCCAAAAATTTCTACAATAAATTTGTCAGGTCTCTAGTATAGTTCCCTGTCCACGATTCTGCTATTTATTGGAATCATTTTACTAGAATACTATAGTATAAGTATACTATGAAAATAGTCTGAAAATCGCCCGTTTTTAATACTTGTGTAGAACTACAAAGTAAGAAACATTCTAATTGGATTAATATCGGCGGATCGTTTATCAATCATTCATTGAATGATAAATAACTACAAGTGACGGAGATACACGATTTAAATAATGAAAAATCCAATATTTAAAAATAGTATCGAGAATAACTGGAAAAGTGGAAACAAGACCAGATATAATTTGATCATTATGACCAAATCCAAAATCTTTGTAGACAGAACCAATCATTAGTTCCCAACCATGGGGTGAATGAAATCCGATACATAAATCGGTTAATAAAAGAATCAAAAAAGCTTTGACTGTATCACTTAAGTTATATAGGAATTCTTGAGTCCAAGAGTTAAGAATAACAAGTTCTTGATTACCTAAAATAGAATAACCCGTTAGAATAACAAAACAGATTAGATTTGTTGAGAAGTGCAAAATCGTATGGATACGATCCTCGTTGTGTATCTTGATTAATTGGATCGTTTCTTTGTGGATTTCTATAGGAAGCTTTTGTAGATGTGTCTCCGAGTATTCCTTGATCATTTCTTCCAAGAAGAGGATTTCCTCTAATTCTATGAACTTTTCTAGAATACTTTTTTCTTGCATATCATTCAAAAAAATTTCGGATTGACCCGTATTCGACCAACGCGTAACCCAAGATTCCATACTTTTAGTAAATGAGAGAGAAATCCACCAGGGCAGAAATACTATAGATGCAAGATACAAAAGAGGAGTGAATGCTTTCTTTTTTGCCATTTATCACCTGTGAATTTTTAATTAACCCACTTCATTTGTCGACTCTATGTGATCCAATATTTCTTTCAAACCAAACATGAGTTCTAGACAAGGTATCAAACCTATGAATCTATTTTATTTGTGATTTTGTTTGAATCTAGAAAGAATACAGAAATAGACTAAGACTCCACCTGGAATTCGACTGAAGAAATAATACAAAATGGTGTTTCCAGATATCTCAATTCATCAAATTCCAAACAAAACACGTGTCTCCTTTCGATCAATGAACAAAAGAAGTCCTTTAAGGAATGAATATTGTTGAGATTTTGAGACGTAAAGAACTCTTTTTCTATCAAAATATCCAATATTTCAAAAAAATTCCAAGGATTTTCCATAGTCAAGAATAGAATAATTGAGAGAAAGATATTGTGATGATCAAAAAATCGATTGACAAAAAGAAAAGAATTTACAAGATATCATTTATCTGCATCTAAAGTATCACTTAGTTATAGAAAAAAACAAGATTCTTGTATTTTTCCCTCCTGCGGAGAAAGCATTCGTTCTTCAGCCCAATCCCTTTCTCAAAAGACTTCAATTGGTACGCGCAAGAAATAGGCCAATTCCGCGGCTTTTTGTTCAATTTCTCGTGGAGTCAAATTCTCATCAGTACGGGTCAACGGAATAGCCCCCCGGCCTCTGATGTCCATATAAAGGATACGGCGAGCATAAATACCCTCTTTAACTTCTATTCGAACGGATTGAATATCTTTTATACAGAATCGGAGGAATATGCGACGATTTTTTCCAGGAAATCCCCACCGAAAAATACACACCATTCCTTCCTTTCTATCGAATTGATCATAACCACTACCTACATTCCAGGAAATTGTGCACCACAAATAGGAACTAATAAAGAGACCCGCGATCCCGTAGAAAGACATCACGACCCCTTGTGGAAAAAAAATGATTTGCTGAGACGGAACAAAAGATATCAAATTTCTACCAAGATAACTGGAAGTTCCAACCAATAAGAATCCTAATGAACCTAAAAAAACGATAAGCGCCCAGAAAAAATTACTTAGTTTTCGAGACCCCGTTATAAGTTCTATCCATATATGTTCTGATCGCCAACTCATACTTGATTCGATTGCATTTTATTGGAATTGAGAGAATACCCCAAATGGTTTTGACTTTACTTTTTTTGTTTCCGAATGAACTTTCATCAACTAGCACTAGTTTAATGTGAACTAGCACTAGTTTGATGGGAACCTTTAGGAGTAATTCCTCAAATTGGTTAGATCTAAAATAATAACACACCCTTCCTATGATCCCAATATACAGATATACATATAGATCCGCCAACTTTACATTTTGGGTATCCAGCAGTCCTGATCTATTTCAAACTAGCTAGAATTCATTTACCCATAGATCATTTTCTGCAGGCATAAGAGCTTTTTCCTTTATGTTCGGCAGAAATCGCATGTTCTACCTTATTTCATTTCCCGAAATAAATATATGTGTTATGCTACAAGTCTAAGTTTCAAAAAAACGGATGAGATTGGGTCCCCTCAGATCTAAACAATCTTGTTTTTTTGAACATGAAGAAATAAAGAAGCCATTGCAATTGCCGGAAATACTAGGCCTACTAAAGGCACAAAAATAGAGGGAAATTGGAAAGTTGTCATAAAAGGGGTACCTCGATTTACTATTTGTACCTGTTCTTATTTTTTTTTATATCATATTTTTTATTTATACTAATTATAATTAATAATTGTAATTAGTATGAATTCGTAGTTATTATTAATTCATTCAATTTGAAAATTATTATTACAGATACAGATATAAGTATCTAATTGAGTATATAGAATAAGTCTAAGGAATGTAGAACCCCAAAAATGGACTTATTCGTCTATCTACATGAAAGATACATATGATAATCCATTTGATTATTTTTCTGGATTTCTTTGTGTTTTGTTCTTGTCTTCGAATTTAATATTAATAAGAGTTTCTTACAAATTATTGAAAGATTCAGTAGAATGCGGCACAAACGGGATTTTTAGTGAAAATAGGATTTTCGGGGGATGAAGAAAAATACAAAACCATATATCTATTTTTTTTCTATATTTGAATTTGATTCTATACCTAAGACAAAATTCGTTTTATTTGCCTAATTTCACGAAAGGAAGGACTCGTGCTTTTATCTTGTTGATAGAGACTTCTTAATTAGTAATCGGGAATTCAGGTAAAAAAAGAGTTATCCGCCACTTTTGATTCTTTCTACAATTAGATCTTAGGTCACCAAAGAAAACTTCATTCTTAGTTACTTTGATTCCGATAAGCAAACTACTTGTTTGCTCCAAATAAAATAATTGAACCTAGTGCATTGAATTGGAATTCAAGGGAAAGAAGGCGTGGAGCTTAAATAACTCACTCAGAACACTTTTTAAAAGATTACGTGGTACGATTAGGTCAAATAAGCCCTTCTGGAATAAATATTCAGAAGCTTGTGAACCTTCGGGTATCGTTTTATTCAATGTTTGTTCAATTACTCTTTTACCCGCAAATGCAATGTAGGAATTTGGTTCGGCAATAATAATATCTCCCAACATACCAAAACTAGCTGTTACCCCACCGGTAGTAGGAGATGTAAGGATTGATACATACAATAACTTTTTATTTGATTGGTAATCATATAAGGCAGACGAGATTTTAGCCATTTGCATCAAGCTCAAACTTCCTTCTTGCATGCGCGCTCCCCCCGAAGCGCACACTATAATAAGAGGTATAAATTGATTGGTAGCGTACTCAATCAAACGGGTTATTTTCTCCCCGACTACGGATCCCATACTACCCCCCATAAATTTAAAATCCATAACCCCAATTGCTACGGGAATACCATTTAGTTGACCTACGCCTGTTTGAACAGCCTCGGTTAATCCTAT